CATTGTTACTCCTAAATTTCAATTTTTAATCTACTCCTTCGAAGAAAAGAAAATAAGTCTCTTCAAATTTTGAACCTCCGATGGTATCCGAACGATAAGAATGTTGAAAGGTCACTACGAACCCGAAACATACCAAAGTGATTCAGTAATTAAACCTTCATGAATCCATTTTTTTTTCTTTCATTCCAGGTAACCCCTTTAACATCAACTCATGGAGTAGGAGTGATATTAGACAACCCTTCTCCTCTCAAAAAAAAAATAAAGAATAGGAAGTTTTCCTACGGATGCAATTCGTAGATCATAAAGATCACCATATATATAACAAAATTTCTCCCCCGATTCCTTCTAGTCGAGCCTCTCGGTCTGTCATTATACCTCGAGAAGTCGAAAGAATTACAATACCCATCCCTCCTAAAATCCTAGGAATTCGTTGATGGTTGGAATAGATTCGTAGGCCGGGTCGGCTGATACGTTTTAAAACAGTTCTATATGGCCCTTTTCTATTCCTTCTATGTCGCAGAGTTGAAACCAAGAAATATTTCTTGCTTACTCGATGTTTTCTCACATTTTCGATAAAGCCTTCGCGTAGAAGTATTTTAACAATGTTTTCAGTGATATTTGTAGATGCTATTCGAACCGTTCCTTTTTTATCCATGTCAGCATTTCGTATAGAAGTTATTATTTCGGCAATAGTGTCCCTACCCATGATGAACTATAATTATTGGTGCCTCCGGGTTTTTATATAATCAGCATGCTCTACTCTTTTTTTCATGAATTATTAAAGGTATATGCGTGAGAAACAATCTACTAATGCATTCTACTAATTAATGGAATCTAATTCAGTTCAGATATCTTACTATGAACCTCCCTTTTTTTATGTTTTATTATGTTTTCATCTATTAGTATTTATTTAGAATCTATTTATAATACCTCAGGAGCTAATGAGACTATTTTAGTAAAATTCAACTGTCTCAATTCCCGAGCGATCGCACCAAAAACTCGAGTTCCTTTGGGATTTCCTTCTTGATCAATGACAACTGCTGCATTGTCATCATATTGTATTATCATACCATTGTCACGTTTGAGTTCTTTACATGTACGTACAATTACAGCTCTGATCACTTCTGATCTTTGTAGAGGCATATTGGGAACTGCTTCTTTGATTACAGCAACAATAACGTCACCAATATGAGCATATCGGCGATTACTAGCTCCTATGATTCGAATACACATTAATTCTCTAGCCCCGCTGTTGTCCGCTACATTTAAATAGGTCTGAGGTTGAATCATATCATTCTTATTATTTTTCTCTTTTTTCTTTCAATGCTAACTAACTAAAGGGCGAAGAAAAAAAGAAGAAAGATTTTTTGTCCAGAAATAAAAAAACTGCGGTTTTTTCATCACAAGGCCCCTTTCCTTTCGTTCCATATCCCTATCCCGCAATAACGAATTGAGTTCGTATAGGCATTTTGGACGCAGCTATAGAAATAGCTTCTCTGGCTACAATTTCTGATACTCCACCCATTTCATAAAGTATTCGACCCGGTTTAACGACGGATACCCAATATTCGGGAGATCCTTTCCCCGAACCCATACGTGTTTCGGTAGGCCTTACTGTAACAGGTTTGTCTGGAAATATACGTACCCATATTTTTCCACCACGACGCGCATATCGTGCCATGGCTCGCCGCCCCGCTTCTATTTGTCTAGATGTGATCCAAGCGGGTTCAAGTGCCTGAAGGGCGTATCCGCCGAAACAAATTCGATTGCCTCGATAAGATATTCCCTTCATTCTTCCTCTATGTTGTTTACGAAATCTGGTTCTTTTGGGGTTATAGTTGATGGTTGTTTCTCAATGCCATCTCTACTGCAGAACTGGACATGAGAGTTTCTTCTCATCCAGCTCCTCGCGAATGAAACGATTAAATAATATTGTATATATTTTGAATTGAATGAATAATGAATCATGGAATTTTTTGAGATATAATCTGTCACATACACGTAGGAATAAAATAAAATGAGAAATTTCATTTTATAATTTATGAATCTTCATTTTTACCTTTATTTCATTTATTTTTATTGAATTGCCCAAAACTTAGCAATCCAGTAAGGCTTTCGCGGGCGAATATTTGCTCTTTCAACATCCCTTTCATTCGTAGGGGCGTTCCATGACCTATCAGAATAAATGAATTGGTTCTTGGCTTGTTCCGCCATCCCACCCAATGAATCATTAGGATTCATTTTCAAGGGAATCTTCCTCAGTCACAGGTTCTGTCGTTCCCATCGCTTCTCGATTAATGACTAGGCCCGAACTCTGCAATGGAGCTCCTAATAAAATTTGTTCCTGAATCAATCTTCTCAGTCTTTATTGACTCGGCGCTCTTTATTCTTTTTGATTTTTCGTATAAATAAATTGTATTCATCGAATCTAATTATTAATTATGGACGAATACATTAATGCTTTATTACATTGCCTTTTATAAGATAGTTCATAGACCATACATATTGGAATCATATATCATTGCTATTCTTTTTCTTTCTTTCTCTCACCCCTCCATTTATCCATATCCCTTTGTTTTTGCTTCACAACCTTATAGATAGATTTCTTTTTCTTTTATGTATATGTAAAAAAAATGCTTCAGTTGCTACAACAATATGATCAATACATCATATAGCGACTGGTTCCTTGGATCCAGATAATACGAAGCAATGAGCTGGTTATTAGTTATATAGTTATTAGTTCATACTAGGGGATGGCCCTTTGTTTTTTAATCCTAACCTAACTCTAAATAAAAAACCAACGAGTCACACACTAAGCATAGCAATTATATGGAGATGGAGTCAATCGAATTGTTATTCAACCCTATAGAATTAAGAATTCTAAAAAATTCTCATTTTTTTGATTGAACGGAAAAAAATGAACGAGTTTGTGATTTTTTATTCAATTGCCGGATGGATGGAACAGAAAGACAACGAAAGGCCCATTATTCCTCGTCTGCAAATATCCAAATTTTGATTCCTAATGCCCCATAGATAGTTCGAACTGTATAGGAACAATAATCAATTTTGGCTCGAATGGTTTGTAGGGGAACCCTACCTTCTCTGATCCATTCGACACGTGCTATTTCCTTTCCGTCGATACGCCCTGCAATTTGTACTTGAATTCCCTTTGTATCTGCTTTTTCAGTTAATTCAATAGCTTTTTTCATTGCCTTTCGAAACGAAACTCTATTCTTTAATTGTTCGGCTATAAATTCTGCAAGAATATTAGGTTGTCCATACGGTTTTTCAACTCTTGTGATAGCAATGTTAAGTTTTTGGTTCACAGAATTAAATTCTTTTTGTGCATTGCTCTGTAATTCTTCAATTCCTCGCGGGCTGCCCTCTATGAACAATTTTGGGAATCCCATATATATTATGACCTGGATCAGATCGATTCTTTTTTGAATCTTTATGCGTGCAATTCCCTCGGCACCCGAGGATATTTTCCTATTTTTTTGTACATAATTCTTGATACAATCCTGTATTTTTTGATCTTCCTGGAGACCCTCGGAATAACTTTTTGGTTGTGCAAACCAAACAGAATGATGACTTTGGGTTGTACCAAGTCGGAAACCGAGTGGATTTATTTTTTGTCCCATAGCACCTCGCTATCTCTATAAGGCCATATCATTTCTCTATTAGCCCACGTCATTCTGTTACGATATAGCATATGATCCATCATATATAGATACCTCTCTCTGACATCTGTATACTTCTTTTTATATACCCATCCATCTTTTCTTAACCATATGAAATAGTTTTTATCTTTAGATATATCTTGCAATACAATAGTTATATGACAGGTGGGTCTTTTTATCGGATAACTACGTCCTCGGGCTCGGGGTTTTAACTTTTTCATGCTAGTACCTTCATTAACTTCGGCTTGACTAATGATTAAAGCCGTTTCGTTGAATCCCATATTGTGACTAGCATTTGCTGCTGCAGAATAAACTAATTTTAAAATGGGATAACACGCTCGATAAGGCATGAGTTCTAGTATCATAAGTGTTTCCTCGTAGGGACGCCCACGAATCTGATCAATTACTCTTCGCGCTTTATGAGCAGACATACGTATATGTTGACCTAAAGCGTATACTTCTACATCTGGGTCACTCTTTATCATAAGGTTCACCTCCCACCAATAAACGATGAGCACCCATATCCACTTTATTAATTAATATATTAACGACGAGATTTATTATCGTTTCTCGCATGCCCCCGGAAATTCAGAGTAGGTGCAAATTCTCCCAATTTGTGACCTACCATACGATCTGTTATATAAATAGGCAAATGTTCCTTTCCATTATGAATAGCAATTGTATGGCCGATCATTGTGGGTATAATGGTAGATGCCCGGGACCAGGTTACGATTGTATCTTTTTCTGCCCTCGTGTTGAGCTTCGCAATTTTTATCAATAAATGATTAGCTACAAAAGGATTTTTTTTTAGTGAACGTGTCACAGCTAATTACTCCTTTTTTTTTTGTAAAGATGAGGAAACATATTCTATTTTCAATATTCTCCTATTTACTACGGCGACGAAGAATCAAACTATCACTATATTTATTCCTTTTTCTACTTCTTCTTCCAAGCGCAGGATAACCCCAAGGGGTTGCGGGTTTTTTTCTACCAATTGGGGCCCTCCCTTCGCCACCCCCATGGGGATGGTCTACAGGGTTCATAACTACTCCTCTTACTACAGGACGCTTACCTAGCCAACACTTAGATCCGGCTCTACCCAAACTTTTCTGGTTCACCCCAACATTACCCACTTGTCCGACTGTTGCTGAGCAGTTTTTGGATATCAAACGGACCTCCCCAGATGGTAATTTTAATGTGGCCGATTTACCCTCTTTTGCAATCAGTTTCGCTACAGCACCCGCTGCTCTCGCTAATTGTCCACCCTTTCCAAGTGTGATTTCTATGTTATGTATGGCCGTGCCTAAGGGCATATCGGTTGAAGTAGATTCTTCTTTTTGATCAATCAAAATCCCTTCCCAAACTGTACAAGCTTCTTCCAAAGCATACGGCTTTCTGGATGTATATGATGATATCTAGACAGATGGATCTCATATGAATCGTATGATGAAATACCACACGAGTGGATATATAGGAATCCAAATCCGCCGAATCACTCATGTTATGATCTTCTACATCCTAGGTCTCCCCGTTCCTTCATCTGGCTTATGTTCTTCATGTAGCATTCAGACCGAATGACTTTATGAAATTACGTCGATACTTCCACATATTACGGGTAACGTAGGAGACATCTCTATTTTTCCCGGGGGGGTAGAATTACCACTGCTTAGCTTTCAATTCGCCTCTGACCATCAAATGAAATGTGAATAACCCGTACTCCTCTCTTTGAAACAAGGGGCGCTTCCGGCTCTATCGGTGCTTCAAACAATTTTGTCTTCTCCATATTACTATATCTCTAGAGTCAATAATTTTATATGAGGAACTACTGAACTCAATCACTTGCTGCCATTACTCTTCAGTTTTCTGTTGAGGTCTATCCCGTAGAGGTACTCAAATTGGATCAGTGATCGATTTCTAGGTTTCGTTGTAAACCTAATTGGTTACTTCCAATTACGTAAATCAATGGTTCAAACCGCACTCAAAGGTAGGGCATTTCCCATTGAGATAGGAACTTCTGTACCAGAAACAATGGTATCTCCAATGATAGCCCCTCTGGGATGTAAAATATATCTCTTCTCACCATCCCCATAGTGTATGAGACAAATATATGCATTTCGATTAGGGTCGTATTCTATGGTTACGATTCTACCAGATATGTCTTTTTCATTCCGTCGAAAATCGATTTTACGGTATAGACGCTTATGACCTCCCCCTATATGCCTTGCGGTAATGATTCCTCTGGCATTACGACCTTTACCACAACGACGCTGTCCATAGATCAAATTATTTCGTGGATTGGATTTCACTTGACTGCCGACGGCTCCATTGCGTGTGCTCGGGGTAGAAGTTTTGTATAAATGTATCGCCGTGTTATTAAGTATTTTGATTTAAGTTCTTTTCTTTCTAAGAGGTGGAATAGAATAACCCGGTTGAAGCGTAATGATCATACGTCTGTAATGCATTGTATGTCCCATAATGGGTCCCCTTCTTCTACCCTTTCCCGGGAGTCGATGACTATTCATAGCTATTACCTTGACACCAAAGAAGAGTTCGACCCAATGCTTTATTTCTGTCCTAGTTGATCCTGATTCGACATTAGAAGTATATTGATTGTTCCCCAATAACCGAATACTTTTGTCTGTAAATACTGCATATTTGATTCCATCCATAAATCCATTTTCTTCCCTATGAGTTCCAGTATCGATAAGAATTCTATTTCTTACTGTTCATATGTTATGGTATGAATATACCATACCAATTCGTTATGTATGGATGATGAGATTTCATTGATACAGAGCCAATTCCAATAGACGTATTGAACGTTCCCGTTGGCGTGCATCCAGCAGGAATTGAACCTACGAATTTGCCAATTATGAGTTGGGCGCTTTAACCATTCAGCCATGGATGCGTAACGGGGATCGTCGTACATCGTGAATAACCAAATTCCAATTGAAATGAAATCCTTAGGAGGAATCAATGAAGCAGGAAGCAGTGAAACGACATCCATTAAAATCCTGGATCTTCGAATTGAGAGAGATATTGAGAGAGATCAAGAATTCTCACTATTTCTTAGATTCGTGGACCAAATTGGATTCCGTGGGATCTTTCACTCACATTTTTTTCCACCAAGAACGTTTTATGAAACTCTTTGACCCCCGAATTTGGAGTATCCTACTTTCACGCGATTCACAGGGTTCAATAAACAATCCATATTTCACGATCAAAGGTGTAGTACTGCTTGCAGTAGTGGTCCTTATAAATTGTAATTGTATTATTAACATTAACAATCGAAATAGGGCCGCCGAAACAATCGAAACAATAAATTTCGATTGTTTAGATTTGATCGGGCCTCTTCCTATACCTATGAATTCCATTGGACCCAGAAATGATACATTGGAAGAATCTTTTGGGTCTTCCAATATCAATAGGTCGATTGTTTCGCTCCTGGATCTTCCAAAAGGGAAAAAGATCTCTGAGAGTTGTTTCATGGATCCGAAAGAGAGTACTTGGGTTCTCCCAATAACTAAAAAGTGTATCATGCCTGAATCATCTAACTGGGGTTCGCGGTGGTGGAGGAACCGGATCGGAAAAAAGAGGGATTGTAGTTGTAAGATATCTAATGAAACCGTAGCTGGAATTGAGATCTCATTCAAAGAGAAAGATATCAAATATCTGGAGTCTCCTTTTGTATCCTATACGGATGATCCGATCCGCAAGGACCGTGCTTGGGAATTGTTTGATCATCTTTCTCCGAGGAAGAAGCGAAACATAATTGACTTGAATTCGAATTCGGGACAGCTATTCAAAATCTTAGTGAAACTCTGGATTTGTTATCTCATGTCTGCTTTTCGTGAAAAAAGACCGATTGAAGTGGAGGGCTTCTTCAAACAACAAGGAGCTGGGTCAACTATTCAATCAAATGATATTGAGCATCTTTCCCATCTCCTCTCGAGAAACAAGTGGGGTATTTCTTTGCAAAATTGTGCTCAATTTCATATGTGGCAATTCCGCCAAGATCTCTTCGTTAGTTGGGGGAAGAATCCGCACGAATCGGATTTTTTGAGGAATGTATCGTCAAATATGCAATATGATGATTCCACAACAAGATCTATTTTCGTTCAAGTAACGGATTCTAGCCAATTGAAAGGATCTTCTGATCAATCCAGAGATCATTTTGATTCCATTAGTAATGAGGATTCGGAATATCACACATTGATCAATCAAAGAGAGATTCAACAACTAAAAGAAAGATCGATTCTTTGGGATCCTTCCTTTCTTCAAACGGAACGAACAGAGATAGAATCAGACCGATTCCAAAAATGCCTTTCTGAGGATTCCTCAATGTCCCGGCTATTCACGGAACGTGAGAAGCAGATGAATAATCATCTGCTTCCGGAAGAAATCGAAGAATTTCTTGGAAATCCTACAAGATCAATTCGTTCTTTTTTCTCTGACAGGTGGTCAGAACTTCATCTGGGTTCGAATCCTACGGAGGGGTCCACTAGAGATCAGAAATTGTTGAAGAAACAACAAGATTTTTCTTTTGTCCCTTCCAGGAGATCGGAAAATAAAGAAATGGTTGATATATTCAAGATAATTACGTATTTACAAAATACCGCATCAATTCATCCTATTTTATCAGATCCGGGATGTGATATGGTTCCGAAGGATGAACCGGACAGTTCCAATAAGATTTCATTCTTGAACCAAAATTCATTTTTTGATTTATTTCATCTATTCCATGACCGGAACAGGGGAGGATACACGTTGCACCACGATTTTAAATCAGAAGAGAGATTTCAAGAAATGGCAGATCTATTAACTCTATCAATAACCGAGCCGGATCTGGTGTATCATAAGGGGTTTGCCTTTTCTATTGATTCCTACAGATTGGATCCAAAAAAATTCTTGAATGAGGTATTCAACTCCAGGGATGAATCGAAAAAGAAATCTTTATTGGTTCTACCTCCTATTTTTTATGAAGAGAATGAATCTTTTTATCGAAGGATCAGAAAAAAATGGGTCCGGATCTCCTGCGGGAATGCTTTGGAAGATCCAAAACCAAAAATAGTGGTATTTGCTAGCAACAACATAATGAAGGCAGTCAATCAATATAGATTGATCCAAAATCTGATTCAAATCCAATATAGCACCCATGGGTACATAAGAAATGTATCGAATCAATTCTTTTTAATGAATAGATCCGATCGCAACTTCGAATATGGAATTCAAAGGGATCAAATAGGAAATGATACTCTGAATCATAGAACTATAATGAAATA